TTTGTAATCCAGTAATTACTGGTCGGTCCCTTAAATTGAATTGTAATAAATTGAATTGTAATTAAACTCGGCCCAACCTTTTACTTTTAGTAAAAGGATTGGGCTGAATACGAGTTTGCATAGATATTGAATCTACAAGCAAAATCCTAAATAAAAAATCGAAGACTAAAAAACTCAAAAGTTTCTTTGGTTGTGCTGGATCCACAATTAATCCTATGGATCTCTAGGATTGGATTGGTGTATTCTTATATACATATCGCTTAGGACCGAGGATAGCGAGTCAGGTATAAGATCCCCTTTTACCCATCCTGTATATTGTCCTTTTTTCTCTTTTTTATATTCCAACTAAAAGAAAAAAGCGCTATCTCTCAGATAGCGTGAAGTGCTACCCGGATTCTGACAAAGGAGAATCTTCTATTTATCACTTCTTTTTAGTGAATTCCCTTTAGTAAATGCAAATTTCAAATGACTTTTCATCGAATGACTATTCATCTATTTTTTTTCATGCAAATAGGGGGCAAGAAAGCTCTATGGAAAAATGGTGGTTTAATTCGATGTTGTATAAGGAAGAGTTAGAACATAGGTGTGAGCTAAGTAAATCAATGGGCAGTCTTGATCCTATTGACAATACAAGTAGCCGTGAAAATACAAGTATAAATTCTACAGAAAAAAACATTCCTAGTTGGAGTAATGGTTTTAGTTACAGGAATTATGATCTTTTATTCGGTATCCGGGACATTCGAAATTTCATATCTGATGAAACTTTTTTAGTTAGGGATAGTAGAGGGGAAACTTATTCCATTTATTTTGATATTGAAAATCAGATTGTTGAGATTGAAAACGATCACTCTTTTTGGAGTGAACTACAAAAAAAATTTTCTAATTATTTGAATTCTAGTTATGTGAATGGATCTAAAAGTGGCGATACCCATTATGATCTTTCCATGTACGATACTCAATCTAGGGTGAATAATCACATTAATAGTTGTATTGACAGTTATCTTCATTCTCAAATGCGGATTGAGAATTCTGTTTTAAGTGCTAGTGACAATTACAGTGATATTGACATTTTGGATGAAAGTCAGACTCCCACTAACACAAAAGGTAAGAATAAGAATCTTGGGGTTCCTAAAAAATATAGGAATTTGTGGATTCAATGTGAAAATTGTTATGAATTAAATTATAAGAAATTGTTGAAGTCAAAAATGAACGTTTGTGATGAATGCGGATATCATTTGAAAATGAGTAGTTCAGAGAGAATCGAACTCTCGATTGATCCAGGTACTTGGGATCCTATGGACGAAGACATGGTCTCAACGGATCCCATTGAATTTCATTCGGAGGAGGAACCTTATAAAGATCGCATTAAGTCTTATCAAAAAGATACGGGGTTAACCGACGCTGTTCAAACAGGTATAGGTCAACTAAATGGTATTCCTGTAGCAATCGGGGTTATGGATTTTAAGTTTATGGGAGGTAGTATGGGATCTGTAGTAGGAGAGAAAATAACTCGTTTGATTGAGTATGCTACTAATAAAAAAAGACCCCTTATTATAGTGTGTGCTTCCGGCGGGGCGCGCATGCAAGAAGGAAGTTTGAGCTTGATGCAAATGGCTAAAATTTCGTCGGCTTTATGTGATTATCAATCAAATAAAAAGTTATTATACGTATCAATTCTTACATCTCCTACTACTGGAGGCGTGACAGCTAGTTTTGGTATGTTGGGAGATATCATTATGTGCGAACCCAATGCCTACGTAGCGTTTGCGGGTAAAAGAGTAATTGAAGAAACATTGAATACGACAGTACCTGACGGTTCACAAGAAGCTGAATATTTATTCGATAAGGGTTTATTCGATCCAATTGTACCACGTAATCCTTTAAAAGCCACTCTAAGCGAGTTATTTCAGTTGCATGCTTTCTTTCCTTTGAATCCAAATTCGACCGATCAGTAAGGTCAACTATTTTTTATTTGTGGCAAAAAGGTCGTTAGTTATCGTAATCAATCAAAGTCAAAACGAGAAAGAATCAATCATCAATCATAATAGAATAGTGGGGTGGGGTTTTCGCGGTTACCATACTAATTATATCTCTATAACTACTAATTCTATATCTATCCATAATCTATAACTATATATAAAGAATCAAAAGTTGCGGATAAATTTTTTTTTATTTGACTTCATATTCCATTCCTGATTACTACTCAGAGAACCTCTATTCTATCAACATTCTTACTTCTGTCAATTAAAAATTTGGCAAATGGAAATTGCGCAAAAAGGGCCTTTTGCATTTTAATATATTTCCTTGTCGAAGACTCTCCATTTTGACTAACAAGAGAATTTCTCTTGGATCCGATTCGAACGGGACTTTGTAAACAACTCTTTCTTCATTGATATTGAATTCAATTAAAAGACAGGGGCAAAAGATGAAGAATCAAAAAGTTGATTATCCAACATATCTTTTTTGTTTCGAAGGATAATTAAGTTTATTTAGTTAGTTCTACATTTCTTGAACTTAGTATATACTATACTCACTTGGATATAATTAGTATAATTATATAGAATTAGAATTCGAATTAAGTTAAGAGAATTTTAGAACAATATAACAAACAGGTACAAATAGTCAATCGAGGTACCCATTCTATGACAGATATAAACCTTCCCTCTATTTTTGTGCCTTTCGTAGGCCTAGTATTTCCGGCAATTGCAATGGCTTCTTTATTTCTTCATGTTCAAAAAAACAAGATTGTTTAGGCTGGCTGGTTAGGCCCAATCAAACTTTTTCAAGATTTAGACTTAATTGAATCATAATACTCCATTTTTTTATTGAAAATGAAAAGTGGAGTATGTTATAATGCGTGATTTCTTTCGAACATAAGCGCAAGAACTCTTATGCATATGAAAGCTTATATAGGGATAAAGTCATTTGAACGATTTTAAAATCACGGCCGGTCCATGAGAAAGTCAGTGCTTGTAGATATCTAGGGCAGGGTCATATGAGGGGACGTTCTTATTTTCGATCGAACGAATTTGATGAATTACCCCTACAGGTTCACATTAGGATAGTGCTAGTTGATGAGAGTTACTTCAGAAACGGAGCGTTAAGTAAAGTATAAGTTAAATTCATTTTTGTTATTCTATCAATTCAAATCATTCAAATGAAATGCAACTAGATTAGTATGAATTGGCGATCAGAACGTATACGGATAGAACTTATAAGGGGGTCTCGAAAAACAAGTAATTTCTTCTGGGCGTTTATCCTTTTTTTAGGTTCATTAGGATTTTTATTAGTTGGAACTTCCAGCTATCTTGGTAGGAGTTTGATATCTTTCTTTCCCTCTCAACAAATCATTTTTTTTCCACAAGGGATTGTCATGTCTTTCTATGGTATCGCGGGTCTCTTTATTAGCTCCTATTTGTGGTGCACAATTTCGTGGAATGTAGGTAGTGGTTATGATCTCTTCGATAAAAAAGAAGGAATAGTGTCTATTTTTCGTTGGGGATTTCCGGGAAAAAATCGTCGCATCTTCCTCCGATTCCTTATAAATGATATTCAGTCTATCAGAATAGAACTTAAAGAGGGTATTTCTCCTCGGCGTGTCCTTTATCTAGAAATCAGAGGCCGAGGGGCCGTTCCTTTGACTCGTACTGATGAGAATTTAACTCCACGAGAAATGGAACAAAAAGCCGCCGAATTGGCTTATTTCTTGCGAGTACCGATTGAAGTTTTTTGAAATGAACCGAAGAACGTCCATTAGAATCAAAGCAAACGCATATTTTATAGATATGTGGAACATCCAAAAAAGGGGGATTGTTTTTGTCTGAAAAAAAGAAATTTATGCGTTTGAAATAAAGAAATTGATTGATTTTTTTCAATATTTTGAATGGATAGGTTAGAGACAAATAGCTCATGTAAATTAATGCTATCTCGCGATGTTTCGTTTTCTCCCTTCTTTCGCTCTTTTCTCTTTAATGAATGACCCAACATTTTTATTTCTTATAACGAGAATTATCCAAGTTCTGTCTTATTTTGATACCCCCTTTTTGTTTTGATCATAACATTCAGAAAAATTTATCAATTCTTTAGGACTCATTACCGAATCACAAAGAAAAAACAGAGAACGATTCGATACCTTGGAATAGAACTCATTTTGGTGAAACAAAAAGGATTAGATCGCATAGAGTCCACGAATGAGGCCACTTTAAAAATGAACTTAACAATTTATAAATGAAAAACATGGCAAAAAAGAAAACATTTATTCCCCTTCTATTTCTGGTATCTATAGTATTTTTACCCTGGTGGAGCTTTATAGCATTTAATAAAAGTCTGGAATCTTGTGTTACTAATTGGTGGAATACCAAGCAATCCGAAACTCTTTTGAATGATATTCAAGAAAAGAGTCTTTTAGAAAAATTCATAGAATTAGAGGATCTCTTACTGTTGGACGAGGTGATAAAGGAATACCCGGTAAAAAAGCTTAATCTAGGAATCCATAAAGAAACGATTCAATTGATCAAGCTACACAACGAAGATTGTATACATACAATTTTGTCCTTCTCGACCAATCTAATCTGTTTCGTTTTTCTAAGTGGTTATTCTTTTATAGGTAATGAACAACTTATTATTCTTAACTCTTGGGTTCAGGAATTCCTATATAACCTAAACGACACAATAAAAGCATTTTCTATTCTTTTATTAACCGATTTGTGTATCGGATTCCATTCGCCGCACGGTTGGGAACTAATGATTGGCTCTATCTATAAAGATTTTGGATTTTCTCATAATGATCAAATTATATCTGGCCTTGTTTCCACTTTTCCAGTCATTCTAGATACAATTTTGAAATATTGGATCTTCCGTTATTTAAATCGCGTATCCCCATCACTTGTAGTGATTTATCATTCAATGAATGACTGAAAAAAAAGGTCTAAGGTCTACTAATTCAATTAGATATTTACCCTCGAGTGTTTGGTACTTTGGGCATAAGAATTCCAAATCGT